ACTTCTCTGTAGGTTATATATTCACTTATGCGGCTTTCTTGATTGCCTCTACATCGGGCAAATTTGGTTAATTCTTTCTGTCTTGTATCCGCGCGAGAATATCATTTCTTTCGACGGAGAAGGGGTATGCCTTCTTATATTTCTACAGCTATATTTCTACATCTAGGATCCGACTTGTATCATTGATAATAATAGGAACTGAACCGCTATGGCAAGGAAAAGTTTGATTCATAGGGAGAAGAAAAGGCAAAAATTGGAACAAAAATATCATTTGATTCGTCGATCCTCAAAAAAAGAAATAAACAAAGTTCCGTCGTTGAGCGATAAATGGAAAATTCATGGAAAGCTACAGTCCTCACCGCGTAATAGTGCACCTACACGTCTTCATCGACGTTGTTTTTCGACCGGAAGGCCGAGAGCTAACTATCGAGACTTTGGACTATCCGGGCACATACTTCGTGAAATGGTTCATGCATGTTTGTTGCCGGGGGCAACAAGATCAAGTTGGTAAGGATTAAAATATCCCTTCATTTTTTTTTTGATTGATTTCTATGATCTGTGATCATAGAGGGGCCCCTTTACCATTCTGTACAAATAGGCTATTCTATTTGTACAGAATGGTAAAGGGGCGCATTCAATCCTTGCCTGTTCATTAGTTCCCAGTTCTTCTCTTCATCGCGGGGTAGAGCAGTTTGGTAGCTCGCAAGGCTCATAACCTTGAGGTCACGGGTTCAAATCCCGTCTCCGCAACATTTTTTCTTTTTTGACAAAAAAATGAGGTTTGATTCTGTTAACTATTAATTAACACTTTTCTTTTTTCTTTTTCTGTTGGGGTGGAAAGATAGAACCACTATACTATCACGGTCAACTATAAGGAATCGTTTATCCTATTAACTACATTACTTTACCCTGGCGGATAGCGGGAATCGAACCCGCGTCTTCTCCTTGGCAAAGAGAAATTTTACCATTCGACTATATCCGCATTTTTTCCTTGAAATGTCTGGAAAATCTTTATCCCGAGTTAGGCCAGATACTCTCTTCAGGGTAATTCCATCAAATTCCACTACCAAACCAATAAAAACCAATTTAAATGAAAGCCAAGTAAATATTGAAATTTTCAATATTAAATATTAATAGAAATTCATTATTGAATAGTTTTCAATATTTTATTTCGATTAATTATTATATATATATATATATATATATATATATTAAAAAAATGATGAAATGAATATGTTGTGTAGTGTTTTGTTGTGGGGTGTGAGTGTGTATAAAGAATCGATTCGAATTCTCTAATTTCGATTATTATTATTTTTTATAATTATTTTTCTTTCTAATAATAGAATTTAAAATAATCGAAATTTATGGTTTATTTTTCATTCAAGTTCCGGAAGTTTGACCCCTCCCAGGAATTTTTTTGTTTTCTTTATTTGCATTTTGGAGACTTATAGTGAATTTTAATGTGTCTCACAACCCGAAAAATTCGTATTCGTGGGAGGGGTCATTTCATTGTTGGATTTGGAACGAATAGATTTAAGAGATGAGAGAATTAAGGATACCCACCAGAAAGACTAATCCAATCCACAACGATGTACCAGAAAATACGACATTTTTGTTACTCGACCAACCATCCGGAGAAGCAAATACAACGGGTACACTAATAAGTAAGATTGATGAAGTAGCAATTAATGCAAAAACAGCCAATTGGAAAGCAATAGTCATGTTTCTAATCCTCCAAGCTACCAACAAAAAAGAACTATACCATTTGATCCCTCTATCAGCCAAAAAAGTTGAATAGAATGCATCATAGAGGGATTTTACCATGAATCCATTGATTCTATATGACGTATTTCCAACCCTTTACCACTTTTATTCGGCCATGGAGTCGAGAGTACTTTTTTTTACTTCAAAAACGGGAGTGCTGGATCATACATCTATCTAGTTTCTATGTATATACAGATAAATTGACCTATAACCTATAGATTCACGCCTAATATCTTTCTATACACAGTAATGGTATCAACTAACTCATATAGCCATGTTCTATTCAGTAAAAAAAAAAGTAAAATAGAAATTGTCTTTCGGAGAGGTGGCCGAGTGGTTGATAGCTCCGGTCTTGAAAACCGGTATAGTTCGAAACAAAGAACTATCGAGGGTTCGAATCCCTCTCTCTCCTTTTGCTCGGTGAATCGATTTTTTTCTTTAGTGGGTTTGCCTGGTTTTTTCGTCTCATAAAAGGGAATGGCTCGGCTATCTTCCCGAGCCGAGCCAAAAAAAAAATAAAAAATCGATTAGATATAACTGAGTTGAAAAGAAAGGAAAAAGGAATACTTTTTTTTAAGTATGATCCGCTTCCCTCAATATGGAGGGTGCAATCAAACAAATTCCTATTTGATTTTAAGCATACGCCTTGGATCCCTTGTCTCAGTTAAGAGGGGTCATCGAAAGAACAGGTTCAAAATCACGATCAATTCCTTTTTCAAACCCTGCTGCAGCTGCA